ATGGCAAGCCTACGAAAAACCCACCCACTGCTAAAGATCGCTAACGATGCGCTAATTGACCTCCCGACCCCCACCAACATTTCCGCATGATGAAACTTCGGCTCACTACTCGGCCTTTGCCTCATCTCCCAAATCCTCACAGGATTATTCCTTGCAATACACTACACCCCTGATATCGAATCAGCCTTCAACTCAGTTGCCCACATCTGCCGAGACGTTAATTTCGGCTGACTCATCCGAAACCTCCATGCAAATGGTGCATCCTTCTTCTTCATCTGCATTTACTTCCACATCGGACGAGGCCTCTACTACGGCTCATACCTCTATAAAGAAACTTGAAACATCGGTGTAATCCTCCTACTCCTAGTAATGATGACAGCCTTCGTTGGCTATGTTCTCCCCTGAGGACAGATGTCATTCTGAGGAGCTACTGTTATTACCAACCTCCTATCCGCAGTTCCCTACGTCGGTACTACACTCGTGGAATGAATCTGAGGTGGCTTTTCAGTAGACAACGCTACCCTCACCCGATTCTTCGCATTTCACTTCCTCTTCCCATTCATCATTATAGCCATAACGATCCTCCACCTTCTCTTCCTACATGAAACCGGATCTAATAACCCCATGGGCCTGAACTCAAATGCAGATAAAATTTCATTCCACCCGTACTTCTCGTATAAAGATCTTCTAGGCTTTGCAATCCTCTTAATCGCACTTGTCTCCCTAGCCCTCTTCTCCCCGAACCTGTTAGGAGACCCAGACAACTTCACACCCGCCAACCCAATGGTCACTCCCCCTCACATTAAACCTGAGTGGTATTTCCTATTCGCATATGCAATCCTACGCTCTATTCCCAACAAATTAGGCGGTGTCCTGGCCCTTTTAGCTTCTATTCTCGTCCTCATAGTAGTTCCATTCCTCCACACATCAAAACAACGAGGACTCACATTCCGACCAATCTCCCAATTCCTGTTCTGAACCCTAATTGCAGACGTGATTATCCTCACCTGAATCGGGGGAATGCCAGCAGAACAGCCTTTCATCATCATCGGCCAAGTAGCATCCATCCTCTACTTCTCCCTATTCCTCATCCTTTTCCCGCTCGCAGGCTGAACAGAAAACAAAGTCCTCGAACCGGTACCTTGCAATTAGTAGCTCAGCGTATGTAGAGCACCGGCCTTGTAAGCCGGAGGCCGGAGATTAGAATTCTCCCTTTTGCCAACATCGAAGAGAGGAGATTTTAACTCCTGCCCTCGGCTCCCGAAGCCAAAATTCTTACTCTAAAATACTCTTCGATAACTAATTCATTATCTTATTATCATATATTTAATTTTAATGCATATTGATTCATCACCCGGCACATACAATCAGAGTCATGTCCGGACTGCCGTGTACAATCGACACGCATTGGTAGGCCCCATTCGGTCACCAGCAAGATTATGCAAATTCAAGCCTATACATCAAACTATATACCGTTATCACATTATTTGGCTTTAATGCATGTTGATTTATCCATTAAAATCTTGAAATTAAACTATAAATTGAATTGAGATTGCTATGTATAATCAACATGCATTGATAGACCCCATTCAGTCATCAACAAAAAATGTAAGTCTAAATTGAATGTTTTATTATATATCACCATAGGCATACTATTTAATTTTAATGCATACTATGTTAAATTTTGCATACATGAAAGGTCACCATCTGAGAGCCCACCATCTTCCCTATAGCTGAATGCATAACTTAATGAAGGTGAGGGGCAATAATTGTGGGGGTCGCACTAAGTGAACTATTCCTGGCATTTGGTTCCTATTTCAGGTTCATGACTTGGATGTACCTCATTCTTTCCTTGACGCTGGCATAAGTTAATGGTGGCGACCATATGGATCACCAACCCCACATGCTGACGCGGCTTTCCATCGGGCAAGGGGTTTCCTTTTTTGTTCTCATCTCATCTGGCATTTCAGAGTGCACACGGTAATAACATATAAGGTTGAACATTCCTTAGTTTTCAAGGAATGATACTTCATGGTAGGTAGACCATTTAAATGGATAAATCAATATACTTGGATATCAAGTGCATAATACTAATTACTATCGTGCCCCCGGTTCTTAAATAAAGTATACCCCCCCTACCCCCCCAAACTCCTGACATAGCTAACACTCTTATAAACCTCCTAAACAGAAGCAAGTCTCGAGTAAGACATTCCACCCATATAATACATACCCATTTATACTATTTCACATTTTGCATTTGTGTAGCATAAATTACGTTCGCATCACAAAAATACACAACCTTGGGCTTATGCTCTATAATATTTACCCTTTTCCCAATGCTACTAACACAGAGTCAAAGGCTAGCGTAGCTTATTTCAAAGCATGACACTGAAGATGTTAAGATGAGCCCTAGAAAGCTCCGCAAGCACAAAGGTTTGGTCCTGACTTTACTGTCAGCCTTAGCCCGATTTACACATGCAAGCATCCGCACCCCCGTGAGAATGCCCCCCAGTTTTCTGCTTGAAAACAAGGAGCTGGCATCAGGCACACCTAACCACTATGCCCATGACGCCTTGCTTAGCCACACCCTCAATGGGAGTTTCAGCAGTGATTAACCTTAAGCTATAAGCGCAAGCTTGACTTAGTTAAGGCTAAGAGGGCCGGTAAAACTCGTGCCAGCCACCGCGGTTATACGAGAGACCCAAGTTGACAACCTCCGGCGTAAAGCGTGGTTAAGAGTAATCCAAAACTAAAGTCGAATACCCTCAGAGCAGTTATACGCTTTCCGAAGACACGAAGCCCCACCACGAAAGTGACTTTAACGATACCTGACCCCACGAGAGCTAGGGCACAAACTGGGATTAGATACCCCACTATGCCTAGCCGTAAACATTGATAGAACTATACACCCCCCTATCCGCCCGGGTACTACGAGCACCAGCTTAAAACCCAAAGGACTTGGCGGTACTTCAGATCCCCCTAGAGGAGCCTGTTCTATAACCGATAACCCCCGTTCAACCTCACCCTCCCTTGTTTCCCCCGCCTATATACCGCCGTCGTAAGCTTACCCTGTGAAGGCCTAATAGTAAGCAAAATTGGCATCGCCCAGAACGTCAGGTCGAGGTGTAGCATATGAGAGGGGAAGAAATGGGCTACATTCGCTAGTGCTAGCGAACACGAATGATTCAACCATGCTGAAAAAGCATATCTGAAGGAGGATTTAGCAGTAAGTGGAAATCAGAGTGTTCCACTGAAGCCGGCTCTGAAGTGCGCACACACCGCCCGTCACTCTCCCCAAGCTCAACAAACATGACCTTACATAAAACAATTTAACCCGCTAAGGGGAGACAAGTCGTAACATGGTAAGTGTACCGGAAGGTGCACTTGGACAAAATTCAGAGTATAGCTAAGATAGTATAGCGTTTCCCTTACACTGAAAAATCATCCGTGCAAGCCGGATTACCCTGACGCCAACAAGCTAGCCCACCTTCACAAAACAACAATCCAACATAAATAACCCCAAATACACGCACCCCCGCTTGACCAAACCATTTTCCCCCCTCAGTATGGGCGACAGAAAAGGAATTACCGGCGCGATAGAAAAAGTACCGCAAGGGAACGCTGAAAAAGTGAATGAAACAACCCAGTGAAGCCCAAAAAAGCAGAGATTAACCCCCGTACCTTTTGCATCATGATTTAGCTAGTATTTCAACCAGGCACAGAGAACTTTAGTCTGAGTCCCCGAAACTACGTGAGCTACTCCAAGACAGCCTATCGTAGGGCAAACCCGTCTCTGTGGCAAAAGAGTGGGAAGAGCTTTGAGTAGAGGTGACAAACCTATCGAACCTAGTTATAGCTGGTTGCCTGAGAATTGGATAGGAGTTCAGCCTCCGGGCTTCTCACTTCACCACGGTCCCGAACCTTCATCGATACCTAAAGAAGCCTAGAGAGTTAATCAAAGGGGGTACAGCCCCTTTGAGACAAGATACAACTTTTCCAGGAGGGTAAGGATCATATTTATCCAAGGTAATAATGCTCAGGTAGGCCTGAGACCAGCCATCTTACTAGAATGCGTTATAGCTCGGGCATTATGACCCATCCACATATTCTGATAACCAAACCCTAACCCCCTAACATTACCAGGCCGTCTCATGCAAACATGAGAGCAAAAATGCTAATATGAGTAACAAGATGGGCCTACGCCTTTCTCCTTGCACACGTGTACATCGGAACGAACCCTCACCGAAACTTAACGGCCCCAAACGAAGAGGGCAATGAACTACAAGTGAATAACCAGAAAATCATCCAAAAAACAACCGTTAACCCTACACTGGTGTGCCCACAAGGATAGACTAAAAGGAAAAGAAGGAACTCGGCAAACCCAAGCCTCGCCTGTTTACCAAAAACATCGCCTCTTGCAAAAATAAAGAATAAGAGGTCCCGCCTGCCCTGTGACTATATGTTCAACGGCCGCGGTATTTTAACCGTGCGAAGGTAGCGCAATCACTTGTCTTTTAAATGGAGACCTGTATGAATGGCATTACGAGGGCTTAGCTGTCTCCTTTTCCAAGTCAGTGAAATTGATCTCCCCGTGCAGAAGCGGGGATACACCTATAAGACGAGAAGACCCTATGGAGCTTTAGACACTAAGGTATATCATGTTAAGCACCCCCAGCTAGAGGACTAAACTTATTGACCCATACCCCTATGTCTTTGGTTGGGGTGACCCCGGGGAAATAAAAAACCCCCGAGCGGACCGGGAGTACTACTTTCTTACTCCTGAGACCAAGAGCGGCAGCTCGAACAAACAGAATCTTTGACCGACAATGATCCGGCAAAGCCGATCAACGGACCGAGTTACCCTAGGGATAACAGCGCAATCCCCTTTCAGAGTCCATATCGACAAGGGGGTTTACGACCTCGATGTTGGATCAGGACATCCTAATGGTGCAACCGCTATTGAGGGTTCGTTTGTTCAACGATTAAAGTCCTACGTGATCTGAGTTCAGACCGGAGCAATCCAGGTCAGTTTCTATCTATAGAGTGCTCTTTTCTAGTACGAAAGGACCGGAGAGAAGAGGCCAATACCCAAGGCACGCCTCACCCTTCCTGTTGAAACCAACTAAAATAGGCAAAAGGGCATATCCCTTATGTCTAAGATAATGACATGCTGGGGTGGCAGAGCCCGGAAACTGCAAAAGGACTAAGCCCTTTGAACAGAGGTTCAAATCCTCTCCCCACCTATGATTACCGCCTTAATAATCCACATCCTTAACCCCCTGGCCTATATTGTCCCCGTCCTACTTGCAGTGGCCTTCCTAACCTTAATTGAACGAAAAGTTCTAGGATATATACAACTTCGCAAAGGCCCAAACATTGTCGGACCATACGGACTCCTACAACCAATTGCAGACGGGGTAAAACTGTTTATTAAAGAACCAATCCGACCATCAACCTCCTCCCCCGTACTATTTCTTCTTGCCCCCATGCTCGCACTAACCCTTGCTCTCACCCTTTGAGCCCCCATACCCCTCCCATACCCCGTAACTGATTTAAACCTAGGTATCCTATTTATCCTCGCCCTATCCAGCCTCGCAGTCTATTCAATTCTTGGCTCAGGCTGAGCATCAAATTCAAAATATGCCCTCATCGGGGCCCTACGGGCCGTAGCTCAAACCATCTCCTATGAGGTCAGTCTAGGACTCATCCTTCTCAATGCTATCATCTTTACTGGCGGCTTTACTCTACAAACCTTTAACGTCGCCCAAGAAGCGACCTGATTAATTATTCCTGCCTGACCTTTAGCTGCAATATGATACATTTCAACCCTCGCAGAGACAAACCGAGCACCCTTTGACCTTACTGAAGGAGAATCAGAACTAGTCTCGGGCTTCAACGTTGAATATGCAGGAGGACCCTTCGCCTTGTTCTTCCTAGCTGAGTATGCAAACATCCTACTAATAAACACACTCTCCGCAACACTATTCCTAGGCGCCTCACATATTCCAACAATTCCTGAACTTACCGCCACAAACCTAATAATTAAAGCAGCCCTCCTTTCTATGGTTTTCCTCTGAGTACGGGCCTCCTACCCACGATTCCGATACGACCAACTCATACACCTTATTTGAAAAAACTTCCTCCCTCTCACACTTGCCCTGGTCATTTGACATCTCGCCCTCCCCATCGCATTCGCAGGCCTCCCGCCCCAACTATAACCCCGGATTCGTGCCTGAAGCCCAAGGGCCACTTTGATAGAGTGTACCATGGGGGTTAAAGTCCCCCCGACTCCTAGGAAGTAGGGATTCGAACCCTGACTAAAGAGATCAAAACTCTTTGTGCTTCCACTACACCACCTCCTAGTAGAATCAGCTAATTAAGCTTTTGGGTCCATACCCCAAAGATGTGGGTTGAAATCCCTCTTTTACTAATGAGTCCTTATACCTTGGTCCCCCTACTTCTCGGCCTTAGCCTTGGGACCGCGCTCACGCTCAGTAGTTCCCACTGATTTTTAGCATGAATGGGTCTCGAAATAAATACCCTCGCAATCATCCCATTGATAGCACAAAACCATCACCCACGAGCAGTTGAAGCCACCACCAAATATTTCCTCACTCAAGCCACCGCAGCCGCTATACTATTATTTGCTAGCACTACCAATGCTTGACTCACCGGCGAGTGAAATATTGAACAAATAACACACCCCCTCCCCACCGCTATAATTATTCTTGCCCTTGCACTTAAAATTGGCTTAGCCCCATTACATTCCTGACTTCCAGAGGTCCTACAAGGCCTAGACCTCACAACCGGGCTTATCCTCGCCACCTGACAAAAACTTGCCCCCTTTGCCCTTATTCTCCAAATACACTCAACAAATCCCACAATACTATTAACACTCGGCATCACATCAACCCTTGTCGGAGGATGAGGAGGACTAAACCAAACTCAATTGCGGAAAATACTAGCCTATTCCTCAATTGCTCACCTTGGCTGAATAGTTTTAATCCTCCAATTCTCACCCCCCCTTACCCTTCTAACCCTCCTTACATATATTATTATAACCTGTTCAGCCTTCCTCGTGTTCAAACTAAACAAGGCAACAAACATTAATATACTCGCCACCTCCTGAGCAAAGACACCCGCGCTTACAGCCCTCACTCCACTTATCCTCCTCTCACTAGGAGGCCTCCCCCCTCTTACAGGATTTATGCCAAAATGACTTATTTTACAAGAACTATCCAAACAAGACCTAGCCCCTCTAGCAACCCTCGCCGCCATAAGCGCCCTCCTTAGCCTCTACTTTTACCTCCGACTATCCTACGCAATAACCTTGACCATATCCCCAAATAACCTAAATGGAACTACCCCATGACGCCTCTCCTCCAATCAACCCTCCCTCCCCCTGTCCTTATCTCTAACGGCTACACTCACCCTCCTACCCCTCACTCCTGCCCTGACAACAATCCTACCCAGCTAAGGGACTTAGGATAGCACATGAGTCCAAGGACCTTCAAAGTCCTAAGCGAGGGTGAAAATCTCTCAGCCCCTGATAAGACCTGCGGGACATTACCCCACATCCTCTGCATGCAAAACAGACACTTTAATTAAGCTAAAGCCTTCCTAGACAGGTAGGCCTCGATCCTACAAACTCTTAGTTAACAGCTAAGCGCCCAAACCAACGGGCATCCGTCTATCTTTCCCCGCCTTTCCAAAAAGGAGGCGGGGAAAGCCCCGGCAGACGTTAGTCTGCTCCTCGAGATTTGCAATCTCATATGTCAAAACACCTCAGAGCTTGGTAAGAAGAGGACTTTAAACCTCTGTGTATGGGGCTACAACCCACCGCTTACTCAGCCATCTTACCTGTGGCCATCACACGCTGATTTTTCTCAACTAATCATAAAGACATCGGCACCCTCTATCTAGTATTCGGTGCATGAGCTGGAATAGTTGGCACAGCCCTAAGCCTACTTATCCGAGCTGAACTAAGCCAACCAGGCGCCCTTCTTGGGGACGACCAAATCTACAACGTAATCGTTACAGCCCACGCCTTCGTCATGATCTTCTTTATAGTAATACCAATCATGATCGGAGGTTTCGGAAATTGACTTATCCCCCTAATGATCGGAGCCCCTGACATGGCATTCCCCCGAATAAATAACATAAGCTTTTGACTACTCCCTCCCTCTTTCCTCCTACTCCTCGCCTCCTCCGCAGTTGAATCCGGAGCTGGAACTGGTTGAACAGTCTATCCCCCTCTTGCCGGCAACCTAGCCCACGCTGGAGCATCCGTTGACTTAACTATCTTCTCCCTTCACTTAGCAGGGGTTTCTTCAATCCTCGGAGCAATCAACTTCATTACAACAATCATTAACATAAAACCCCCAGCCATCTCCCAATACCAGACACCCCTGTTTGTCTGAGCTGTCCTAATCACAGCAGTCCTCCTTCTACTGTCACTTCCAGTTCTTGCCGCTGGTATTACAATACTTCTTACAGACCGAAACCTGAATACGACCTTCTTCGACCCGGCAGGCGGAGGAGACCCCATCCTCTATCAACACCTATTCTGATTCTTTGGCCACCCGGAAGTCTATATTCTTATTCTTCCCGGATTTGGTATGATTTCCCATATTGTTGCCTACTACTCCGGCAAGAAAGAACCTTTCGGATACATGGGAATGGTATGAGCTATGATAGCCATCGGCCTACTAGGCTTTATTGTTTGAGCCCACCACATATTCACAGTAGGAATAGACGTAGACACACGAGCCTACTTCACATCCGCAACTATAATCATCGCAATTCCAACCGGAGTTAAAGTATTTAGCTGACTAGCAACCCTCCATGGAGGAGCCGTTAAATGAGAAACTCCCCTTCTCTGAGCCATCGGCTTCATTTTCCTCTTTACAGTGGGAGGCCTAACAGGAATCGTCCTAGCCAATTCATCCCTAGATATCGTTCTCCATGATACATACTACGTAGTAGCCCACTTCCATTACGTTCTATCTATGGGAGCCGTATTCGCCATCGTTGCTGGTTTCGTACACTGATTCCCACTATTCACTGGATACACACTCCACAACACATGAACTAAAATCCACTTCGGGGTAATGTTCGCGGGTGTTAATCTTACATTCTTCCCACAACACTTCCTCGGCCTAGCAGGAATGCCCCGACGATATTCAGACTACCCGGATGCTTATACCCTTTGAAATACAATCTCCTCCATTGGGTCGCTAGTTTCCCTCGTAGCAGTTATTATATTCCTATTTATTATCTGAGAAGCATTCGCTGCCAAACGTGAAGTCCTATCAGTAGAACTAACTACAACCAATGTTGAATGACTTCATGGCTGCCCTCCCCCCTACCACACCTTCGAGGAGCCTGCATTTGTCTTAGTACAGCACAACAACAACAACCGAGAAAGGGAGGAATCGAACCCCCGTAAGCTGGTTTCAAGCCAACCACATTAGCCACTCTGTCACTTTCTTCAATAAGATACTAGTAAAACTTAATATTACATTGCCTTGTCAAGGCAAAGTTGTGGGTTAACACTCCCACGCATCTTACACGCATAATGGCTCATCCCACACAACTAGGATTTCAAGACGCAGCCTCACCTATTATAGAGGAACTTCTCCATTTCCACGACCACGCCCTAATAATCGTATTTCTAATTAGTACATTCGTACTTTATATTATTATCGCCATAGTCACAACCAAGCTTACCAATAGCTACATTCTCGACTCCCAAGAGATTGAAATCATCTGAACAGTCCTCCCAGCCATTATTCTTATTCTTATTGCCCTCCCCTCCCTACGCATTCTTTATCTTATAGACGAAATCAATAACCCTCATTTAACAGTCAAAGCCGTGGGCCATCAATGATACTGAAGCTACGAATATACAGACTACAAAGACCTAGCTTTTGACTCTTACATGATTCCCACACAAGATCTAGCACCAGGTCAATTTCGGCTACTCGAAGCAGACCACCGAATAGTAGTACCAGTTGAATCCCCTGTTCGAATACTAATCACCGCTGACGACGTCCTCCACTCATGAGCAGTCCCCTCCCTTGGCATTAAAATAGACGCGGTCCCCGGACGACTAAACCAAGCAGCCCTTGTTGCATCCCGACCAGGAGTCTTTTATGGCCAATGCTCTGAAATCTGTGGCGCCAACCATAGCTTTATACCTATCGTAGTTGAAGCAGTACCACTACAACACTTCGAGAGCTGATCATCCCTAATGCTTGAAGATTCATCACTAAGAAGCTAAACCGGGTTATAGCATTAGCCTTTTAAGCTAAAAATTGGTGTCCCCCAATCACCCTTAGTGACATGCCCCAGCTCAATCCTACACCCTGGCTTAGCATCCTCATCTTCTCTTGACTAGCTTTCCTAGCTATTTTACCCCCCAAAGTCATAGCCCACACCTTCCCAAACGAACCCACCCCCCAAAGCACAGAAAAACCCAAAGGGGAACCTTGAAACTGACCATGACATTAGGCTTCTTTGACCAATTTATAAGCCCAACATTACTGGGCGTCCCCTTAATAGCATTAGCCCTGACTCTCCCCTGACTACTTTTCCCCGCACCTACAAGCCGATGACTAAATAACCGATTTTTAACACTCCAAAACTGATTCATCGGCCGATTCACACACGAGCTTCTTATACCTGTTAACGTACCTGGCCACAAATGAGCTCTGCTACTAACCTCCTTAATACTATTTCTTATTTCTGTAAATATACTAGGCCTCCTACCATATACCTTTACCCCCACAACACAACTTTCCCTTAACTTAGGATTTGCATTCCCACTTTGACTAGCAACAGTTATTATTGGAATACGAAATCAACCAACCGAAGCCCTAGGCCACCTCCTCCCAGAAGGTACTCCCACTCTTCTTATCCCTATCCTTATTATTATCGAAACAATTAGCCTTTTCATCCGACCACTAGCGCTTGGTGTACGATTAACTGCCAACCTCACAGCCGGCCATCTCCTCATTCAACTTATCGCAACAGCCGCAGCTGTACTCCTACCACTAATGCCAACCGTTGCCATCCTAACCGCCACCCTACTCTTCCTCCTCACACTACTAGAAGTCGCTGTGGCAATAATTCAAGCTTATGTGTTTGTACTACTATTAAGCCTCTACCTCCAAGAAAACGTATAAAACGCTTATAAAAACATATAATGGCCCATCAAGCACACGCGTATCACATGGTTGACCCTAGCCCCTGACCACTAACAGGTGCTGTGGCTGCCCTACTAATAACATCAGGCCTTGCTATTTGATTCCACTTCCACTCCACAACACTTATAATCATCGGAACGATCCTCCTACTCCTTACTATATTCCAATGATGGCGAGATATTATCCGAGAAGGTACTTTCCAAGGACACCACACACCTCCCGTCCAAAAAGGACTTCGCTACGGAATAATCCTTTTCATCACCTCTGAAGTCTTTTTCTTCCTAGGATTCTTCTGAGCCTTCTACCACTCTAGCCTTGCACCTACTCCTGAGCTAGGAGGCTGCTGACCCCCTACAGGCATTACTACCCTAGACCCATTTGAAGTCCCCCTACTAAACACAGCAGTCCTCCTTGCATCTGGAGTCACAGTTACCTGAGCCCATCACAGCATTATAGAAGGTAATCGAAAAGAAGCAATTCAATCCCTAGCACTAACTATCCTCCTGGGCTTCTACTTCACCTTCCTCCAAGCCCTAGAATATTACGAAGCCCCCTTCACAATTGCAGACGGAGTCTATGGTTCAACATTCTTTGTAGCCACAGGCTTCCATGGCCTCCATGTTATTATTGGCTCCACATTCTTAGCTGTATGCCTAATCCGTCAAATCCAATACCACTTCACATCCACCCACCACTTCGGATTTGAAGCCGCCGCCTGATACTGACATTTCGTAGACGTTGTTTGACTATTCCTCTACGTCTCCATCTACTGATGAGGATCTTAATCTTTCTAGTATTAACCCCAGTATAAGTGACTTCCAATCACCCGGTCTTGGTTAAAATCCAAGGAAAGATAATGAGCCTAATCATAACAATTATCACAATTGCCGCTGCCCTCTCAACTGTCTTAGCCCTAGTATCCTTCTGACTACCACAAATATCCCCGGACCACGAAAAACTCTCCCCCTACGAATGCGGCTTCGACCCCCTTGGCTCAGCCCGCCTACCCTTCTCCCTCCGATTTTTCCTCGTCGCTATCCTCTTTCTGCTATTTGACCTAGAAATCGCCCTTCTCCTACCACTTCCCTGAGGAGACCAACTCCCCTCACCATTATACACCTTTTTTTGAGCCTCTACCGTCCTAGTCCTCTTAACACTCGGCCTAATTTACGAATGGCTTCAAGGAGGCCTGGAGTGGGCCGAATAGGTAGTTAGTCTAAGAAAAACATTTGATTTCGGCTCAAAAACTTGTGGTTAAAGTCCATAATTGCCTTATGACACCCGTTCACTTCGCTTTTTCAACCACCTTCCTGCTAGGCCTGACAGGCCTGGCATTCCACCGAACTCACCTCCTCTCGGCCCTCCTATGCTTAGAAGCAATAATACTCTCCCTCTTCATTGCACTCTCCATCTGAGCCCTCCAACTAGACTCAACCAACTTCTCAACCTCCCCAATACTCCTATTAGCCTTCTCAGCTTGTGAAGCAAGCGCAGGACTTGCCCTGCTTGTAGCCACCTCCCGCACCCACGGCAACGACCGACTACAAAGCTTAAACCTCCTACAATGCTAAAAATCCTTATCCCTACACTCATACTCATTCCAACAGCCTGACTAACTTCACCAAAATGACTATGACCTACAACCCTCTCTCATAGCCTTATTATTGCACTAGCCAGCCTCACCTGACTAGAAAACCTATCAGAAACAGGCTGATCGTCACTCAATCTATACATAGCCACAGACCCCCTCTCAACCCCCCTCCTTGTTCTTACCTGCTGACTCCTCCCACTAATGATCTTAGCCAGCCAAAACCACACTGCCCTTGAACCAATTAGCCGTCAACGAATATACATTACTCTCCTGACATCCCTACAAATTTTCCTCATCCTAGCCTTCGGCGCAACCGAAATTATTATATTTTACATCATATTTGAAGCCACCCTGATCCCGACGCTAGTAATTATTACCCGCTGAGGTAATCAAACAGAACGTCTAAATGCAGGAACCTACTTCTTGTTCTACACATTAGCAGGTTCACTCCCTCTTCTAGTGGCACTCCTTTTACTCCAAAACAACACAGGAACCCTCTCTCTCCTGACCCTACAATACTCGACCCCCCTTCAACTTGGATCTTACGCTGATAAGTTGTGATGAGCAGGCTGCCTACTGGCATTCCTAGTAAAAATGCCATTGTATGGAGTCCATTTATGACTCCCCAAAGCCCACGTAGAAGCCCCCATTGCAGGATCAATAGTACTTGCAGCCGTACTCCTAAAACTAGGAGGCTACGGCATGATACGAATAATAACCATATTAGAGCCACTTACTAAAGAACTCAGCTATCCTTTTATTATCTTCGCACTATGGGGGGTTATTATAACAGGCTCTATCTGCCTCCGCCAAACAGACTTAAAATCACTAATCGCCTACTCATCAGTAAGCCACATGGGTCTTGTTGCCGGAGGTATTTTAATCCAAACACCATGAGGCTTCACGGGAGCTCTCATTCTTATAATTGCACACGGCCTCACATCCTCCGCCCTATTCTGCCTAGCAAATACTAACTATGAACGAACCCATAGCCGAACGATAGTCCTAGCACGAGGCCTCCAAATGGCACTCCCACTTATAACAACATGATGATTCATCGCCAGCCTTGCCAACCTAGCGCTACCCCCTCTCCCCAACCTCATAGGAGAGCTTATAATCATTACCTCCCTGTTTAACTGATCCTATTGAACCCTGGCACTAACAGGGGCTGGCACCCTTATTACCGCCGGCTATTCCCTCTATATATTCTTAATAACACAACGAGGTCCCCTCCCAGCACACATCCTTGCCTTAGACCCCACCCACTCTCGAGAACATCTTCTCATTGCCCTTCACCTACTTCCCCTTATTCTCCTTATCCTTAAACCCGGGCTACTCTGAGGCTGAACCTCCTGTAGATATAGTTTTAATCAAGACATTAGATCGTGGCTCTAAAGACAGGGGTTGAAACCCCCTTATTTACCGAGAGAGGCTCGCAGCAACGAAAACTGCTAATTTTCGCAACCTTGGTTAAACCCCAAGGCTCACTCGAGCAGCTCCTAAAGGATAACAGCTCATCCGCTGGTCTTAGGAACCAGAGACTCTTGGTGCAAATCCAAGTAGCAGCTATGTACCCCACCTCCCTAATAATAACAACCAGCCTAATCATCATCTTTACCTTACTTATATATCCCGTACTTACAACCCTCTCTCCCACCCCTCAATCCCCAAATTGAGCTCTCATGCAAGTCAAAACAGCAGTAAAACTAGCATTCTTTATTAGCCTACTCCCCCTATTCCTCTTCATGAACGAGGGGGCAGAAACAATTATTACTAGCTGAACTTGAATGAACACCCTAACTTTTGATATTAACATCAGCCTAAAATTTGACCACTACTCCATCATCTTCACCCCTATTGCGCTATACGTAACATGATCCATTCTCGAATTCGCATCCTGATACATGCATTCAGACCCATTCATGAACCGATTCTTTAAATACCTCTTAGTATTCCTTATCGCTATAATTATTCTAGTCACAGCAAACAATATATTCCAACTCTTCATCGGCTGAGAAGGCGTAGGAATCATATCCTTCCTCCTCATCGGATGGTGATATGGACGAGCAGACGCCAACACAGCTGCCCTTCAAGCAGTGCTATATAACCGAGTAGGAGACATTGGACTTATTCTTGCCATAGCCTGAATAGCAACTAACCTAAACTCATGAGAAATACAACAAATATTTGCAACCGCCAAAAACTTCGACCTGACTCTTCCACTCCTCGGATTAATCATTGCCGCCACTGGTAAATCAGCTCAATTTGGCCTCCACCCTTGACTCCCCTCTGCCATAGAGGGCCCTACGCCGGTCTCTGCTCTACTGCATTCCAGCACTATAGTTGTTGCAGGTATTTTCCTCCTGGTTCGAATGAGCCCCATAATAGAGAACAACCAAACAGCCTTAACCCTCTGCCTATGCTTAGGGGCCCTAACAACATTATTTACCGCTACCTGCGCCCTCACCCAGAATGATATCAAAAAAATCGTTGCATTTTCCACATCAAGTCAATTAGGACTAATGATAGTGACAATCGGCCTCAACCAACCTCAGCTCGCCTTCCTCCACATCTGCACCCATGCTTTCTTCAAAGCCATGCTTTTCCTCTGCTCTGGATCGATTATTCATAGCCTAAACGACGAACAGGATATCCGTAAAATAGGGGGCCTGCACCACCTCACCCCCTTCACTTCTTCTTGCCTCACCCTTGGCAGCCTCGCCTTAACGGGCACCCCCTTCCTAGCGGGTTTCTTCTCCAAAGACGCCATCATTGAAGCACTAAACACATCCCACCTCAACGCCTGAGCCCTCACACTGACCCTTATTGCCACTTCTTTCACAGCTATCTATAGCCTTCGAGTTGTATTTTTCGTATCTATAGGCCACCCCCGATTTAACGCTCTTTCCCCTATTAATGAAAACAACCCTGCAGTAATCAACCCCATTAAACGACTAGCATGAGGCAGCATCATCGCCGGCCTCCTAATCACATCCAACATCACCCCACTAAAAACACCGATCATGTCAATACCCCCCTTACTAAAACTAGCTGCCCTAGCTGTGACCATCCTTGGACTCACCATTGCCCTTGAGCTCGCATCCTTAACAAATAAACAATTTAAAACTACCCCAACACTCGCCACTCACCACTTCTCCAACATATTAGGTTTCTTCCCACACATTATTCACCGCCTCACACCCAAACTCAACCTCACCCTGGGCCAGGCCATTGCCAGCCAAATAGTTGACCAAACCTGACTAGAAAAAGCAGGCCCTAAATCCCTGGCCTCATCAAACATCCCACTAATTACCACAACAAGCAACGCCCAACGAGGAATAATTAAAACATACCTCGCCCTGTTTTTCCTCACCCTAGCTCTCACAGTCCTACTAATCTCCTACTAAACTGCCCGAACCGCCCCCCGGCTAAGCCCCCGCGTCAACTCCAGAACTACAAACAGGGTAAGAAGCAGCACTCATGCACTAATTACCAACATCCCCCCACCTAACGAGTACATTAGTGCCACCCCTCCCACATCCCCCCGAAAAACAGAAAACTCCCCCATATCATCCGCAGGGACCCAAGAAACCTCATACCAACCACCCCCTAAGAAGATGCTAGCAAACACCACGCACACCCCATAAATTACCATGTACATTACAACCACTGGACTCCCCCAACTCTCAGGGTACGGCTCAGCAGCCAAAGCCGACGAATAAGCAAACACAACTAACATCCCACCTAAATAGATCAAAAACAACACTAACGATAAGAAAGAACCCCCATGCCCCACCAAAACCCCACACCCCATGCCCGACACAACCACCAAGCCCAAGGCTGCAAAATAAGGAGAAGGGTTAGAGGCAACTGCGACTAATCCCAAAACTAAACCAAACAATAACAGACATATTATATAAGTCATAATTCCTGCCAGGACTCTAACCAGGACTAATGGCTTGAAAAACCACCGTTGTAATTCAACTACAAGAACCCTG